CTGCAACACCTCTAACAGAGGAACAAATAGTCAATTTGGAAAGAACTTCTTGTCAGCCTCTTTCAGATATGAATCTATCTGATTCAGAAGGGAATAACTTGCATCAGTATCTCAGTTTCAATTCAAACATGGGTTTGATTCACACTCCATGTTCTGAGAAGTATTTACCATCCGGAAAGAGGAAAAAACGGAGTCTTTGTCTAAAGAAATGCGTTGAGAAAGGGCAGATGTATAGAACCTTTCAACGAGATAGTGCTTTTTCAAATCTCTCAAAATGGAATCTGTTCCAAACATATATGCCATGGTTCCTTACTTCGATAGGGTGCAAATATCTCAATCTCACCCTTTTAGATACTCTTTCAGACCCATTGCCGATACTAAGTAGCAGTCAAAAATTTGTATCCATTTTTCATGATATGATGCATGGATCAGATATATCACGGCCAATTCTTCAGAAGATTCTTACACAATGGACTCTGATAAGTGAGATTTCGAGTCAATGTTTACAGAATCTTCTTCTGTCCGAAGAAATGATTCATCGAAATAATGAGTCACCCGTTCCATTGATATGGGCACATCTGAGATCAACAAATGCTCGGGAGTTCCTCTATTCAATCTTTTTCCTTCTTCTTGTTGCTGGATATCTCGTTCGTATACATCTTCTCTTTGTTTCCCGAGCCTCTAGTGAGTTACAGACAGAGTTAGAAAAGATCAAATCTTTGATGATTCCATCATACATGATGGAATTTCGAAAACTTCTGGATAGGTATCCTACATCTGAACTGAATTCTTTCTGGTTAAAAAATCTCTTTCTAGTTGTTCTGGAACAATTAGGAGATTCTCTGGAAGAAATACGGGGTTCTGCTTCTGGTGGCAACATGCTATTGGGTGGTGGTCCCGCTTATGGGGTCAAATCAATACGTTCTAAGAATAAATATTGGAAGATCAATCTCATCGATCTTGTAAGTATCATACCAAATCCCATCAATCGAATCATTTTTTCGAGAAATACGAGACATCTAAGTCGTACAAGTAAAGAGATCTATTCATTGATAAGAAAAAGAAAAAACGTGAACGGTGATTGGATTGATGAGAAAATAGAATTCTGGGTCGCGAACAGTGATTCGATTGATGATGAAGAAAGAGAATTCTTGGTTCAGTTCTCCACCTTAACGACAGAAAAAGGGATTGATCAGATTCTATTGAGTCTGACTCATAGTGATCATTTATCAAAGAATGACTCTGGTTATCAAATGATTGAACAACCGGGATCAATTTCCTTACGATACTTAGTTGACATTCATCAAAAGGATCTAATGAATTATGAGTTCAATAGATCTTGTTTAGCAGAAAGACGGATATTCCTTGCTCATTATCAGACAATCACTTATTCACAAACCTCGCGTGGGGCTAATAGTTTTCATTCCCCATCTCCTCATGGAAAACCCTTTTCGCTCCGCTTAGCCCTATCCCCTTCTAGAGGTATTTTAGTGATAGGTTCTATAGGAACTGGACGATCCTGTTTGGTCAAATACCTAGCGACAAACTCCTATGTTCCTTTCATTACGGTATTTCCGAACAAGTTCCTGGACGACAAGCCTAAAGGTTATCTTATTGATGATATCGATATTGATGATAGTGACGATATTGATGATAGTGACGATATTGATGATAGTGACGATATTGATGATAGTGATGATACTGATGATAGTGATGATGACCTTGATATTGATATGGAGCTGCTAACTATGACGAATGTGCTAACTATGTATATGACGCCGAAAATAGACCGATTTGAGATCACCCTTCAATTCGAATTAGCAAAAGCAATGTCTCCTTGCATAATATGGATTCCAAACATTCATGATCTGCATGTGAATGAGTCGAATTACTTATCCCTCGGTCTATTAGAGAACTATCTCTCCAGTGAAAGATGTTCCACTGGAAAGATTCTTGTTATTGCTTCGACTCATATTCCCCAAAAAGTGGATCCCGCTCTAATAGCTCCGAATAAATTAAATACATGCATTAAGATACGAAGGCTTCTTCTTCCACAACAACGAAAGCACTTTTTCATTCTTTCATATACTAGGGGATTTCACTTGGAAAAGAAGATGTTCCATACTACTGGATTCGGGTCCATAACCATGGGTTCCAATGCACGAGATCTTGTAGCACTTATCAATGAGGCCCTATCAATTAGTATTACACAGAAGAAATCCATTATAGAAACTAATACAATTAGATCGGCTCTTCATAGAAAAACTTGGCATTTTCGATCCCAGATAAGATCAGTTCAGGATCATGGGATCCTTTTCTATCAGATAGGAAGGGCTGTTGCACAAAATGTACTTCTAAGTAATTGCTCCATAGATCCTATATCTATCTATATGAAGAAGAAATCATGTAAGGGAGGGGATTCTTATTTGTACAAATGGTACTTCGAACTTGGAACGAGCATGAAGAAATTAACGATACTTCTTTATCTTTTGAGTTGTTC